AAAACATATTTATTCTGAATCAGGGGGAGAAATGCACTGGAGTACCGATGTCTACCATGCACCTGAATATACTTATGGTAATGTTCATCTATTACCAAAAACAAGTCATTTATGGATATTAGCAGTAGGTACGTGCAGATCTAGTATTGTCTGTTTTTCTCTCCACAAGGATCAAGATCAAATAAATGTTCATTCTTTTTCTCTCGAAGAAAGATATATCTCTGACCTATCAGTAACTAATGATCCAACGAGACATAAATTGTTTAGTTCGGATTCTTCTAGTAAAAAAAAGGAGGGGGCTCTTGATTATTCAAGACCTGATGGAAGCATATCCAATGGTCATCGGAATTTTAAATATCCTTCTATTCTCCACGAATATTCTGATTTTTTGGCGAAGAGGCGAAGAAATAGATTGATCATTCCATTACAATATGATCAAGGGCGCGAGAAAGAACTAATACCCCGTTTTGGCGTTTCGATTGAAATACCCATAAATGGTATTTTACGTAGAAATAGTATTCTTGCTTATTTCGACGATCCCCGATACCGAAGAAACAGTTCGGGGATTACTAAATATGGGACTGTAGAGGTTGATTCAATCGTCAAAAAAGAAGATTTGATTGAATATCGAGGAGCAAAAGAATTTAGTCCAAAATACCAAATGAAAGTAGATCGATTTTTTTTCATTCCCGAGGAAGTGCATGTCTTACCTGGATCTTCGTTGATAATGGTCCGGAACAATAGTATTATTGGAGTGGATACACCACTCACTTTAAATACAAGAAGTCGAGTAGGTGGATTGGTCCGAGTGGAGAGAAAAAAAAAAAGTATTGAACTCAAAATCTTTTCTGGGGATATCCATTTTCCTGGAGAGACGGATAAGATATCCAGGCACAGCGGCATCTTGATACCACCGGGAGCGGGAAAAAAAAATTCTAAGGAATCAACAAAATTGAAAAATGGGATCTATGTCCAACGGATCACACCTACTAAGAAAAAGTATTTTGTTTCGGTTCGATCCGTAGTCACATATGAAATAGCGGATGGGATCAATTTAGCAACATTTTTCCCCCGGGATCTTTTGCAGGAAGGGGATAATGTCCAACTTAGAGTTGTTAATTATATCCTTTATGGAAATGGCAAGCCAATTCGAGGACTTTATCACACAAGCATCCAATTAGTTCGGACTTGCTTAGTATTGGATTGGAACCAAGAACAAAATGGTTCTATAGAGGGGGTTCGTGCTTCTTTTGTTGAAATAAGGACAAATGATCTAATTTGCAATTTCATAAGAATTGAGGTAGTCAATTCCCCTATTCCGTATACCGGAAAAAGAAATTGTACGGTGAGTTCAGGATTGATTAACCATAATAGATTAGATTACACCAATATTAATCCTTTTTATTCCAAGGCAAAGATTCAATCACTTACCAAACATAAAGGAACTTGTGGTACGTTGTTGAATCAAAATAAGGAATGCCAATCTTTGAAAATTTTGTTATCATCCAACTATTCTCGAATTGGTCCATTCAATGGTTTGAAATATAACAATGCGACAAAAGAATCAATTAAAGCGGATCCTATAATTCCAATTAGGAATTCGTTAGGCCCCTTAGGTATAGTAGTACTCAAGATTGCAAATTTTTATTCATCTTACCATTTAATAACTTATAATCAGATTTTGTTAAAGAAATATTTGTTACTTAACAAATTTAGTCAGACTTTCCAAGTACTTAAATATTTTTTAATAGACGAAAATAGGGGGATTTTAAATCCCGATCCGTGCAGTAACATCATTTTTAATCCATTCGATTTTAATTGGCGTTTTCCCCACCACGATTATTGTGATGAGACGTCCACAATTATTAGCCTTGGACAATTTTTTTGTGAAAATGTATGTCTATTCAAATACGGATCACAGAAAAAATCTGGTCAAGTTCTAATTGTTCATGTTGACTACTTAGTAATAAGATCAGCCAAGCCCTATTTGGCTACTCCAGGAGCAACGGTTCATGGTCATTATGGGGAAATCCTTCACGAGGGAGATACATTAGTTACATTTATATATGAAAAATCCAGATCTGGTGACATAACGCAAGGTCTTCCAAAAGTGGAACAAGTGTTAGAAGTGCGTTCGATTGATTCAATATCGATAAATCTCGAAAAGAGGGTTAAAGGTTGGAATGAACGTATATCAAGAATTCTTGGAATCCCTTGGGGATTCTTGATTAGCACGGAACTAACCATCGCCCAAAGCCGTATCTCTTTGGTTAATAAGATCCAAAGGGTTTATCGATCTCAGGGGGTACAGATACATAATAGACATATAGAGATTATTGTCCGTCAAGTAACATCAAAAGTGTTGGTTTCAGAAGATGGAATGTCTAATGTTTTTTCACCCGGAGAGCTAATCGGATTGTTGCGAGCGGAACGAGCAGGGCGTGTTTTGGACGAAGCGATCTGTTATCGAGCAATCTTATTGGGAATAACGAGGGCATCTCTTAATACTCAAAGTTTCATATCCGAAGCTAGTTTTCAAGAAACTGCTCGAGTTTTAGCAAAAGCTGCTCTACGAGGTCGTATTGATTGGTTGAAAGGCCTGAAAGAAAATGTTGTTCTAGGGGGAATTGTACCTGTTGGTACCGGATTCAAAAAATTAGTACATCATTCAAAGCAACACAAAAACATTCATTTGGAAATCAAAAAGAAGAATTTGTTTGAAGGAAAGATGAGAGATATCTTATTTCACCATAGAGAATTTTTGAGTTCTTGCGTCCCAAACAATTTCTATGAGACATCAGAACAACCATTGACACGATTTAATGATTCCTAAAAGGAGATTCTTTTTTTATATTATAATTTAATTATCTGGTCCAATTTTTTTATTTGATTGATAATAAAGATCATAATGAATTAAAAGGAATTAATGGTTTGGATCGTGTATCAACGGTCAATCCTCGGTAGAAAGTTCCATCGGAACAATTATTTATTTCAGATACCTCGTCTCGTTGTTTAAAAAAAAAAAAAAACAACGAGCAAGTATGGGGAAAAATGACAAGAAGATATTGGAACATTAATTTGGAAGAAATGATGGAAGCAGGAGTTCATTTTGGTCATGGTACTAGGAAATGGAATCCTAGAATGGCACCTTTCATCTCCGCAAAACGTAAAGGTATTCATATTACAAATCTTACAAGAACTGCGCGTTTTTTATCAGAGGCCTGCGATTTAGTTTTTGATGCAGCAAGTAGAGGAAAACACTTTTTAATCGTTGGTACAAAAAATAAAGCAGCTGATTCAGTAGCATCCGCTGCAATAAAGGCTCGGTGCCATTATGTTAATAAAAAATGGCTTGGTGGTATGTTAACGAATTGGTCCACTACGGAAACGAGACTTCAAAAGTTCAGGGATTTAAGAGCCGAGCAAAGGATGGGGAAACTCAACCGTCTCCCCAAAAGGGATGCAGCAATGTTGAAGAGACAATTATCCACCTTGCAAACATATCTGGGTGGGATCAAATATATGACAGGGTTACCCGATATTGTAATTATCGTTGATCAGCAAGAAGAATATACGGCTCTTCGAGAATGTGTTATTTTGGGGATTCCAACGATTTGTTTAATCGATACAAATTGTGACCCAGATCTCGCAGATATTTCGATTCCAGCCAACGATGATGCTATCGCTTCAATCCGATTGATTCTTAACAAATTAGTATCCGCAATTTGTGAAGGTCGTTCTAGTTATATAAGAAATCATTGATTATGATTAATCAAAATTAATAATATAATAATAAGATAGATAAGTCAATTACTTCGGGAAACTTCATAGATTTTTTATTGGATTGATTGCTATTCCTGGATAAAAAAAAAAAAAAGATACAAAATAAAAAAGTACTCGGATTGGGGATATTATGTGATTACTTAGTATCCTAAATATACGATTAATGATTAAAGTGGGTCAGTTAAGAAAGAGATGGGTGAATCAAAATAATTTTTTTTTAAGTTCAATTTCTGTCAGAGGACAATATGAATGTTATACCATGTTCCATTAACACATTTAAAGGGCTATATGATATATCGGGTGTAGAAGTAGGCCAACATTTATATTGGCAAATAGGAGGTTTACAAGTCCATGCCCAAGTACTTATCACTTCTTGGGTCGTAATTGCTATCTTATTAGGTTCAGTTACCATAGCTGTTCGGAATCCACAAACCATTCCGGCCGACGGTCAGAATTTCTTCGAATATATCCTTGAATTCATCCGGGACTTGAGTAAAACTCAGATTGGAGAAGAATATGGTCCTTGGGTTCCCTTTATTGGAACTATGTTCTTATTTATTTTTGTTTCTAACTGGTCAGGTGCTCTTTTACCTCGGAAAATAATACAGTTACCTCATGGGGAGTTAGCTGCGCCCACGAATGATATAAATACTACTGTTGCTTTAGCTTTACCCACGTCAGTGGCATATTTTTATGCGGGTCTTACTAAAAAAGGTTTGAGTTATTTTGGGAAATACATTCAACCAACTCCAATACTTTTACCAATTAACATCCTAGAAGATTTCACAAAACCTTTATCGCTTAGTTTTCGACTTTTCGGAAATATATTGGCTGATGAATTAGTAGTTGTTGTTCTTGTTTCTTTAGTACCTTCAGTAGTTCCTATACCCGTCATGTTCCTTGGATTATTCACAAGCGGTATTCAAGCTCTTATTTTTGCAACTTTAGCCGCGGCTTATATAGGTGAATCCATGGAGGGTCATCATTGACTAGCTTTTAAAATTGTTTTTTTCTTTTTTTTTTTTCAACCTTATCCCAATTCATGTGGAGTTCAATTTAATATAATCGACTTGGCGAGAAATTAGAATAGATAAAACTTTTATTTTTATATATGGTATAGAGTCGTAGCGGGAAAGATGTACGATATTATTTAATTGTAATAAAATCTTAGGAAAAAAATCTAGATCTTTTTCCTAAGATTTTGGCTAATTTATATTATAGACTTCTCCAATTTATAAAATAAATTTATATTGTATTTATATTTTATTTGTTATTTATATTTGTTTTGTTTTTTGTTTAGTTAATTACAACAATTTTAAATTTGAATTGAATAAGAATTGTTATCTTTTTTAGATGTAAGACTAAATAAAAAGCTAGTCTAGCTTAGGAAAATGAAACTGGACATATGTAATAAATAGTTATAAGTCTGTCCAGCCCCCCATATGATTCAAAAAAAATTCTAGAATCATATTCAATATGCGGTTTACGTTATGGAAGAAACAAATGTATATGTGATATTAGAAATTCACTAGTTATAGTGAGGCTCTTTTATCTTATATACTTATATATAATATAATATTTAATATTTCATTTCACAGCTCACTGCACTTAGATGGGATTCCAATAGAAAGTCCTTCTGCTTTGTCTGTGATTGGGGATTGAACAAATAAACGGATGAACTCTGAACTCAAGGATTTAGAAGAATGAAGAATTGAATGAAAAAATAAAGAAATGCAATGATTAGAATCATATGCATCTAGATTTACAAAAATTCCATCATGTATAAGAACTAAAAACGAGATTTCGAAGTATTTCTGTATTTCTATTTCTGATGATTAATTGGTTGATTGTATCATTAACCATTTCTTTTTTTTTTTGTGAGGAGCTTACCATGAATCCACTGATTTCTGCCGCTTCTGTTATTGCTGCTGGATTGGCCGTAGGGCTTGCTTCTATTGGACCTGGGGTTGGTCAAGGTACTGCTGCAGGTCAAGCTGTAGAAGGTATTGCAAGACAGCCAGAAGCAGAGGGTAAAATACGAGGTACTTTATTGCTAAGTTTGGCTTTTATGGAAGCTTTAACAATTTATGGACTGGTCGTGGCATTAGCACTTTTATTTGCGAATCCATTTGTTTAATTCTAGAAGAAAAGTACGTAATGTACTTTTTTTGACTTAGACTCGCCATTTGTTTTTTTTTTTCAAATTATATCAACATTTCACTCTAACAATTACTTATTCGTTGAGAGAATACCTCCGGGAAGGACGGATTTTAGGATTAGTAATTAGCGGATCCTCTCGCTTTCTTCCTTCCCGTTTTTAGTTCTTAGTATAATGGAAACCTTTTTTTAGGATGTGTTGCAACGCAACAAACGAGGTATTTTGTAATTGGCATAATACCCAGGACCAACCACAACCCAATAAAGTATCTTCTTGGAAACTGGAAACTTTAATTAGAAAATTAGAATAAAAAAAATAAAATTCAAATATAATTAAATAAATTAAATCAAATAAATTAATCTATTCCCAATAAAAAATCCCATAACATAAAAAAAGGAAATCAATCAAAAAGGGGAGGGTGAAGTGATCCAAAAAGAACTCTGTTCTTTGTTAGTCCTATCTATAAGAGGAGAGTATATGAAAAGTGTAACCGATTCTTTTGTTTCCTTGGGCCACTGGCCATCCGCCGGGGGTTTTGGGTTTAATACCGATATTTTAGCAACAAATCCAATAAATCTAAGTGTAGTACTTGGCGTATTGATTTATTTTGGAAAGGGAGTGTGTGCGAGTTGTATATTTCAAAAATAGGTTGGATCCGACCGGCTGCACTTTATTTTTTTATTATATTTTATTTATATTATAATTTTAATATAAAATATAATATTAATATAATATATAATTATTAATATAATATATAATTATTAATATAATATATAATATTTAATAATATATATATATATAATATATATATTTTTATATATTTTATATATAATATATTTTATATTTTTATATATTTTATATATAATATATTTTATATTTTTTATTATATATTTTATATTATATATATTAATATTTATATATATTAATATTTAATATTTTTAATATTTTATTATTTATATTATAATTATTTATATTATATTATATATTATATATATTATTATTTTTTATATATTATTATTTTATTATTATTATAAATTTTATTAAAATATTATTAAATATTTTATATTTATATTATTATATTATATAAAAAAAATTATATTATATATATATTATATAAATATAAATTTATAAAATATAAATTATAATTATACAAAATAAAAAATTATAAATTATATTTATATATAAATTATATAAAATAAATTATATTATATATATATTATATAAATATTATATAAATATATATAAATATAAATTATAAAAAATGTGCATGATCTCGACGAATTACTTCTGAATAAATTAAGTAATCATATGTAAGAACCATAGCATTTCGTAATTCATTGGTACATTGACTTTGATTCTCTATCAACCAATGATGTGGGACCATTAACATGGTTAAAGCTAAACTGTTTGAAGTCTAGGCACAACAAACATGGTACTCTTTCTACCACTATGTTAGTACTAAGATGGTTTAAAAATAAAAAAAAAAAAAAAAGCATAGTTGTCAATTTATCCGATATAGAACACTCATATCGATAAAATAATTTGAACCATTTCCTAAG